GGTAATGCAATGCAAGAGGTCGGAAATCCGGTTGTTTCTGATGATGAAAAGAGGTTTTTTTATGTTATGTGAAATGAATTTATGAAAACCCGATATTTAAAGGTCGGTAATGTTAGAAGACGACTGTCGGTATCTGATGGTCGGATGCCCACGGTCGGTATATCTTTGATAGCTCAGACGGAGAGAATAAACGGACTCCTCGAGGGCTACTTAAGGCACTTTATTTAGGGCAAACCAGAAGGACTGGAGCTGTTGGATCTTGCTCAATACTGCTATAACTTAACAACGAAAAAGCCCTGCGTCGAACTTAAGCCCCTTCGACTTGGCCACGGGGCAACAGCCTCTGACGCCCCACACCATTGCGACAGGAGGGGGCTAGCCCATAGACCCACTGCAGGAGTATAATACTACTTAGTAAAGTAGAAGGGCCAACCTGAGAGCGAGGCAAGCTGGGAACTGGCTGAAACGTGCGATTCGAAGACCAAGTCAGAGACTACTGGACGTCTCGCAGAGCGACTCTCAACGAGGACGTTGAGACTTTTCGAAAAAAAAAAATGTTTTTTGGCTTAATCCGCCTTTACTAAAGATCAAGGAGTGCACTTGTACTCCGGCTAATAAGGAAAAGGTAAAAAAAATAAAAGTTTGACTCTGATTAGATCCTTAGCGCAAGCGCTAAGTAAGCAAGCTATCTTATGGTTAAAAAAAACCGAGGAAATAATAACGTCAAGTAGAAACGAACAAGGTCTTACGGCACGATCACTATATCTTTTCTTTTTATTTAGCTCTCCTCTATGGAAAGAGGGGATGATACGTGACCTGGTATACCTGATCGTTTGGTCAACGAGACGTACGTAAGTCGACATAGCTCCATGTACAAAAAAATGAAATAATGGGTGAGCCTAGGGTGACGAACATGGCTCAAGACTTTTTATACAAAGCCCTTCTCTTCTTCACTCAAAGAGGCAATGCACCTGGTACTTGATTCATAAAGAATGAATCTTTTGGTTAGAAGTTATACGGACTTTATAAAAAAGGAAATGCCACGCTCCGCGTGGCACGAAATATGGGGCGTTCGAATCGAAGGGTCATACCTCTCGCCTCTATTACGGTAAGGCCAATGCACCAGCCAGCCGGTGTGGTGACGAACACGCTGTGCTGTAAGCTAAGCTGTTCACCTTGTAGACGGAGGAGATATAGAAAGTGTGCCGTGCGTGATTCATAAGATTCTATAGTAGCACCAGTATCTTATTTTATTTCACTTAGCCTGCCTCTCCCATGACTTTCCGGACCAACCAACCCGGATCTGCCCTCGAAATTATCTCTGCATTTTGGGAGCAGAGCATGCAAAATCGAGCAATGGATCTTAGAATAATTCAACTTTGAAGGGCACGACTCTTTCTATTTTTGCGCTGGCATTTGAGTTGTCTCCCCTCCTCTTTCAATCGACACACTTGACGCAGATAGCTCCGGTGGCCCCGGCTTCTGCCTCTATCAGGCGGCGACCGCCCCTACTCTCACCTACTACGCTTACTTAAGAACCTTTTTTTTTTCAGGATTCGGCGGGCCCGTCAAAAAAAAATGAGGATCCTTCACCAAAAAACCCAAGGGAGGCGGCTGCCCCCACCTCCACAGCCACAGCATGGAGGAGCAGCTCCTTAATCCGCACTACAGCCAATCAAAATATTCTCCAGATCGATATATGATGCTAAACCGAGACCGAGATAGAGAGAGAGTTATGACCCTTTGTTGGCTCTTCGAGACAAAAGCACTCGTAGGAATGGTGCTAATTCCCATGTTATTTCTAGTCTCGTTTGCTTTCGAGAGCCTCCCCCTCCCCGTCCCTTACTCGTCCTTTGACAGCCGTCATCCTGGATTTTTTTTCCGTATGCCGGGGAAAGTGCCTCACCTTTATACATTAATTCTCAAATATCCTCGGGTCTCTATAAAACAGAATGAAAAGCCCGGGGGGAAGCACAAAAAAAGGAGAGAGGAAAAGTCGAAAGTGGGGAAGAAGTCTAGTGCTAGTTCTTACTGAAACTTCTTTATCTAACTTTCATTTTTGAGTGCTTTCTTTGTTGGATTGAAAGAAAGACAAAACTTCCCTTTCTTTCAATTCTTTCTTTTTTTTATCCCTTCGACGAATTTCGGCTATGACCAATGCCCCACTAGCTGAATAGGCGTAACAAAGCTACCTGAAAAAAGGCAAGGTGCACCTTGGATTGAAATCGACGAATTGCGTTTTGCCAGAGATATTTTTTTATTTTATAAAGAGGATGAAAAATAGAAAAAATCTAAATAAAGACGCATACGCGGGAAGGGGGCCCCACGACTTCTTCATTCAGGAGGGGGGGAGGAGGAGACTAGCCTCATTACTTCCCACAGGGCGAGAGGTGCACCTAACCCACCTACCCACTCATCAATCACGGTGTTCAGCTGACTTGCACTGATAGACCCCTATCGTATTGGAATTAGGCGCCTATCTTTTTACTGTTGTCAACTA